ATGAGTCCTTTTTCTTGGATGAAGTTATTGACCTTGGCAGCTCCTATGATTCATATCAAAATGAAGTACCCTCATTTGGTACAATTTTTTATTCATAAAAATAATTGAAATTTTCATTTTCTATATCTGCATAAAGATCTTACTTAATCTTAATAATAACTTTTCACTAGTAACGATTATATCATTTGATCAATTGTAACTTATGAATTTGCATATTTGACGGATTTGGTAAAGAATCAGAATATTAGATTCAAAATATAAAAATGAGGTCTTGCATATCTTAATTTTTTTATTTAGTTCTTTCAGAAGAAATAAGATCTGGTGAATCGGAAACAATTAATTAATATTAATAATAAAAAAGGGGTTTTATTTTTTATGGAACATACATATCCATATGCATGGATCATACCTTTTGTTCCACTTCCAGTTACTGTCTTAATAGGAGTAGGGCTTCTCCTTTTTCCAACGGCAACCAAAAGTATTCGTCGTATGTGGGCTTTTCCTAGTGTTTTCTTATTAAGTATACTTCTTCTTTTTTCGGCGGATCTATCTATTGGGCAAATAAATAGCAATTCCATATATCAATATGTATGGTCTTGGACTATCAATAATGATTTTTCTTTAGAGTTCGGACACTTGATCGACCCACTTACTTCTATTATGTTAATATTAATCACTACTGTTGGAATTATCGTTCTTATTTATAGTGATAATTATATGTCTCATGATCAAGGATATGTAAGATTTTTTGCTTATATGAGTTTTTTCAATACTTCCATGTTGGGATTGGTTACTAGTTCTAATTTGATACAAATTTATATTTTTTGGGAATTGGTCGGAATGTGTTCTTATCTATTAATAGGTTTTTGGTTCACAAGACCTGTTGCGGCAAATGCTTGTCAAAAAGCTTTTGTAACTAATCGGATAGGGGATTTTGGGTTATTCTTAGGAATTTTGGGTCTTTATTGGATAACAGGTAGTTTTGAATTTCGGGATTTGTTCGAAATATTTAATAATTTAAGTTATAATAATGATTTAAATTTTTTATTTGTTACTTTGTGTGCTTTTCTATTATTTTCCGGTGCAGTTGCTAAATCTGCGCAATTCCCTCTTCATGTATGGTTACCCGATGCCATGGAGGGGCCTACCCCGATTTCGGCTCTTATCCATGCCGCTACGATGGTAGCAGCGGGCATTTTTCTTGTTGCTCGGCTTCTTCCTCTTTTCATAGTTATACCTTACATAATGAATCTAATATCTTTAATAAGTATAATAACAGTACTATTAGGAGCTACTTTAGCTCTTGCTCAAAAAGATATTAAGAGAAGTTTAGCCTATTCTACAATGTCTCAATTGGGTTATATGATGTTAGCTTTAGGCATGGGCTCGTATCGAGCTGCTTTATTTCATTTGATTACTCATGCTTATTCGAAAGCATTATTGTTTTTAGGATCCGGATCAATTATTCATTCAATGGAAGCTATTGTTGGGTATTCTCCAGATAAAAGTCAGAACATGGTTCTTATGGGCGGTTTAAAAAAATATGTGCCAATTACAAAAACGGCTTTTTTATTAGGTACACTTTCTCTTTGTGGTATTCCACCACTTGCTTGTTTTTGGTCCAAAGATGAAATTCTTAATGATACTTGGTTATATTCACCTATTTTTGCAATAATAGCTTGTTCCACAGCCGGGTTAACTGCATTTTATATGTTTCGAATTTATTTACTTACTTTTGAAGGGCATTTAAACATGAATTTTCAAAATTACAGTGGTAAAAAAATGAGCTCGTTCCATTCAATATCTCTATGGGGTAAAGAAGGTACAAAAGCGAGTCAAAAAAAATGGAGTTTATTAACAATGAATAATAATCAGAGGAATTCTTTTTTTTCGAAAAAGACATACCAAATTGGTAGTAATCTAAAAAAAAGAAACCAACCCTTTATTAGTCATTTTGAAACTTGGAATAAGAAAAATTTTTTATATCCCCATGAATCGGATAATACTATGCTATTCTCTCTGCTTGTATTGGTTCTATTGACTTTGTTCGTTGGGGCCATAGGAATTCCTTTCCTTCCAGAAGGAGAGTATTTTAATCTATTATCTAAATGGTTAACCACGTCTATAAACTCTTTACATAACAATTTGACCAATTCTGTGGATTGGTATGAATTTTTGACAAATGCAATTTTTTCAGTCAGTATAGCTTCTTTTGGGATACTTATAGCGTCCCTTTTCTATAAGCCTGTTTATTCATCTTTACAAAATTTGAACTTAATGAATTCAGTTGTTAAAAAGGGCCCGAATCCTATTTTTGGGGACAAAATAATAAATGTGATATATGGTTGGTCATATAATCGTGGTTATATAGATGATTTTTATGCAACATCTTTCACTAAAGGTATAAGAGGATTAGCTGAATTAGCACATTTTTTTGATAGACGAATAATTGATGGAATTACTAATGGTATTGGTATTATCAGTTTCTTTGTAGGAGAGG